TTTTTTTTAAATTACGTTGACCAGGAGATGTTGAAGCTGCATAGATTATTTGAATTGTGCCAACTATCATCAACCAAGGAGAAAATATAGAATGTGCGTGAGGTAATAATTCCATATTGATCCGAACCAATCCATACGCTCCCATTTTTAATAAGATTCCAGCTAGAAGCATACAAGTACTATAATGTGCCTCTCCATGAGTGTCTGGTAACCAGGTATGTAAGGGTATAATCGGCAATTTGACAGCAAAAGCAATAAAAAATCCAATATAGAATAGCATTTCGAGTGCTTCAGGATACGATCGATTAGCTGATGTTTCAAAATTTAATGTTGGTTCATTAGAACCCGATAAACAAATACCTAGAATTCCCATTAATAAAAAGGCGGAACTTCCTGCAGTGTACAAAATAAATTTTGTAGCTGAATACAAACGTTTCTTTCCTCCCCACATGGATAGAAGTAGATAAACTGGAATTAATTCTAATTCCCACATGATGAAAAAAAGTAAAAGGTCTTGAGAAGAAAATGGTCCTATTTGACCGCTATACATTGCTAACATCAGAAAATGGAATACTCGGGATTCTCGAGTAATTGGCCAAGCCGCTAAAGCAGCTAAAGTAGTGATAAACCCCGTCAGCAAAATAGGTCCTATTGAAATTCCATCTATTCCCAATCTCCAGGAAAAATCCAAAAAATCGATCCATTTATAATCCTCTGTCAGTTGGATTAATGGATTGTCCAATTGGAAATGATAAACGAATGCATAGGTTGTTAGAAGGAGTTCGATTATACATATACAAAGAGTATACCACCTAATTACCTTATTTCCTCTATGAGGTAGAAAGAAAATTAGGGAACCAGCAAATATTGGTAAAACTACAATTATCGTTAACCAAGGAAAATAATTCGTGGTAAAAACAAGATACACTTTGGACCATAAAAATGGACCACAAAAACCCGCCCTAATTATATTGAGGACGGGTTTTTGTCGGTAAAGGCAAAAAAAGAAAATGTAGTCGTATTCAAGTAGGTTTTTTTGGAACGTATCAATAAGCTAGACCCATACTGCGAGTTGTTTCATGCCACAAATAAACTCGAACACTCAAGAAATCCGTTGGACAGGCAGATTCACATCTTTTACAGCCCACACAGTCCTCTGTTCTTGGAGCAGAAGCTATTTGTTTAGCTTTACACCCATCCCAAGGTATCATTTCTAATACATCTGTGGGGCAAGCTCGGACGCATTGAGTACATCCTATACACGTATCATAAATCTTTACTGAATGTGACATTGGATCTATAATCTTTTTTTTTATAATAAATTTTCGATCTAGTAAACTTAAACTTATATGTAAATGAATCATATATTTAGATACCAGATGAATCAATGATTTAGATTTATAAGAATTTTTATAATCAATCTACTTCCGGATCGACTCGTGGGAGAGAACCAAGATACTTTAATTTCTTATATTTTCGCAAACATGATCATACATTATGTATAATACATTATGTATAATACACACTAATTCTTCGAATTTATGAATATTCTAATTTATATGGTTAATACTACTGATCATTCATACTACTCTACTTATTCAACAAATTCGATTGATTGATACGAGTTGATTTTCTGTTACGATAAATTGACGAAACAATAGCTGGTCCAACGGCTGCTTCAGCGGCTGCAATGGCTATAACAAAAATGGAGAAAATATCTCCTTTTAATTGGCGACTATCAACAAAATAAGAAAATGTTACGAAATTTATATTAACCGCATTCAGTATAAGTTCAAGACACATAAGAGCTCTAACCATATTTCGGCTGGTGATCAATCCATAGATACCGATAGAAAATAAGTAGGCACTCAAAACAAGTACATGTTCGAGCATCATTGACCAACTCCTTATCAATTTCGATTCATTTCAATATAATATGAACAATAATAGAAAGAATTCAATTGACTATAATATAAAAATAAAGTACGGAATAAAGAAATATATTGGTAATAGATCGACTAAAAGAATTTCTATTTTAGATTTTAAACATAAAAATTTTTAAATTCTAATTGAAAGTAAATAACTTTGATAACACAGAATGGAGTTTAATTTGTATTACTGTTACCAATTTTATTTTATAGATTTCTTATTGGCGCGCCACGGTAATTGCACCTATCAAAGCGGCTAAAAGAATTATTGAGATGAATTCAAATGGAAGAAAAAAATCCGTTGATAAATGAATTCCAATTTGTTGACTATTACTTATCAAATCGTGTTCTATAATCTGGTTTGATCTTGTAGTCCAAATAATCCCGTACCATGATGTATCCGTAATAGTAGTTATTAGTAAACCAAAAATACTTGTACAAATTAGCAAAGTAAACCCATTCCCAATGGTCCAAAGATTAAAATCTTTGTAATATTCTGAACCCTTCATGAACATCACAGCAAATATGATTAAAACATTTATAGCTCCCACGTAAATAAGGAGTTGTGCGGCGGCTACAAAATAGGAATTTGATAGAATATATAATAAGGATATAGAAACAAGAACTAATCCCAGTGAAAAGGCAGAATAAATTGGGTTGGTAAGTAATACTACTCCTATACCTCCTAAGATAAGAACTAATCCCAGAAAGAATAAAAGAAAATCATGTATTGGTCCAGGCAAATCCATTATATGTAAAAATAAGAGATAAATAAATCGAAATGTTTTTCATGACCTTATTGAGACCAGACCAGAAAAAATTGTTGATAATTCATAAAAAATTTCTAATTGAATTAACTGGTGTGAATTAATTAATGTGGGGTCCAGTTATTGGACTAAGTTCATGTTTTATCTCAATTAGAGTAGTTCGAATACGAAACTATACATTTCGAAATAATGTCAGATATTAATTAATGAATTTTCATTCCTTTCAATCCAAATTAAAACGTATTTCTTACTAATCAATCAATAGTTAAGTAGTTATTGAGACCAAACAAAACGAAAAAAATCATTTATTTAATGACCCTTAGTAATTCAAAATCTTTCTTTAATCAAGGATTTATTTCTTTTTTTATTTGAGGAGAATTCAAAATTGTTCGAATTGTATAATCGTCAATTATTGACATTGGTAAACGGCCTAGGGAAATTTGATTATAATTCAATTCGTGACGATCATAAGTAGAAAGTTCATATTCTTCAGTCATTGATAAACAATTTGTTGGACAATACTCAACACAGTTACCACAAAATATACAGATTCCAAAATCAATACTGTAATTAAGTAATCGTTTCTTGCGAATATCAGTTTCCAATTTCCAATCAACGACGGGCAGATCTATAGGACATACACGAACACAGACTTCACAAGCAATACATTTATCAAATTCAAAATGGATTCGACCGCGGAAACGCTCCGCGGTGATTACCTTTTCATAAGGATATTGAATAGTTATGGGTAAACGATTTACGTGAGATAAGGTAATCATGAAACTCTGACCTATGTACCTTGCAGCTCGTACTGTTTGTTGACCATAATTCATGAACCCGGTTATCATAGGGAACATATCGTGAATATATCAATAATTTTATGTTTGTTTATTTCTCTTGTTTGATCCAAGTTGAGAATGTAAGATATAATATTCTTTTACAGTGAAAAGAGTTGGGAAGAAGTTGTTAATAATAAATTACCGAGAGAAATAGGTAAAAGAAATTTCCATCCAAGATTCAATAGCTGGTCCATTCTTAGCCTAGGTAAAGTCCATCTTGTTGTGATAGGAATGAACAAGAACAAATAAGTTTTAGCTAATGTAATAAACATACCAATTGTCGGTTCAAAAACCCCATATGTTTTATTTATTTCATCAAAAACAAATATGTGTGGAATAGAGATATTCCAACCGCCCAAGTAAAGAACTGTTACAAATAATGAAGAAACTAATAGGTTTAGATAGGAAGCAACGTAAAATAAACCAAATTTGATACCCGAGTATTCGGTTTGATAACCGGCTACTAATTCTTCTTCTGCTTCTGGTAAATCAAAAGGTAATCTTTCACATTCTGCTAGGGAAGAAATTAGAAAAATAATAAATCCGATAGGTTGACGCCACAAATTCCATCCCCCAAAACCATATTTTGATTGTGCCTCAACTATATCAACTGTACTTGAACTATTAGATAATCATAGTCGGTGATACCATTACTGTTACCATCGCTATTCCAGAACCGTACATGAGATTTTCACCGCATACGGCTCCTTAAGAACCATAAATAAATCTAAGGATCGAGTCAATATTTATTTTATCTTGATATGTTTATACGATGGATAAGGTCAAAATTTATCGTATGATCCCGAATTAGATCAATTTAATTCTGTCTGTTCTACTTTAAATTATTATATATATAATAATTTAATAATTTAAAATATAATCATAAAATACTTCTGAATTGATCTCATCCTTTATTTAATGATTTCAATAATCATTTCAATTTTTCTTTGTTGAGTAATAACTTAATTCTTCAATGAAATACTCCTTCTAACTTGTAAAAATAGAAATAACTCGTCCTTTTCACTTAAAAAAAAGAATTATACATTAATTCATAAATTATGATACGAATTCTATCTATATAAACTATATAAATATGAATATAGAAAGGAAAGGATAAAAGTATAAAGAAAGAATAAAAAAAAAATAAAGGATTATTTCGTTTCCAATAGTCATTTATTTAATTGACGAATAGGAGCATACTCTGGATCGGAACCATCGGGAGTACTGCCTGATCATTTCTACCAACGTAAAGCCCCAATTAATATTCTTTGTATATTATGCAGAAATATTCTTTTACATAATCTCCATTACTAATCTTTTGTGTATATTGGTGTTTCTAACCATCCACTCGTTTTTGTTCAATCATCCGTTAAGGTAATACATGTATGAGAATACATACTAAAGGATAGTGAAAACTCACTAGGGTTGATCTTTTAAGCCCGCTTCAAGTCAGGATGACGAATCACCCAATCTTGGGGCAACCACTTTCTTATGCTTATGTTTATTTCCGTTAAACTCTCTAACTCTTATACATAGAAAAATGAGACTCAATCTTTTTACTGCGAATTTATATATTATATAAGCTGTTTTCTTTCACCCATATAACTATTTAATTTAATTTAGTTCATCCATCTGAATAATGAATAAAATAATGAAGATATTTACTCAATTTCTTCCGTCCTTTTGCTAAAATAAAAAGGTTCTATAAAGGAAGAAATAGAGAAGAATTTATGTCTTAACGAATCGCACGTAGAGATATTGATAACACACATAAAGTTAATGGTATTTCATAACTAATCGATTGAGCAGCAGCTCGTAGACCGCCTAAAAAAGAATATTTATTATTTGAACCGTATCCTGACATAAGAAGGCCGATGGGAGCGATACTTGAAATGGCAATCCATAAAAAAACACCGATATTGAGATCCACTAAAACAAAGTGAGAACTAAAAGGAACTACTGAATAGCTTACTAAAATGGATATGACCGCAATAGATGGTCCGATACTGAATAAACGAGTTTCTCCTCTAGATGGAAAAAGATTCTCTTTGAAAAGTAGCTTTGACCCATCTGCTAAAGCTTGAAGAACTCCCAAGGGACCGGCATATTCAGGTCCAATACGTTGCTGTATCCTTGCGGATATTTCTCTTTCTAACCATACAATTACTAGTACACCTATTGTGATTCCCAATACAGGAGTAAAAATAGGAATAAGGATCCATATAATTCCATGGATCTCTTTTAAAAATTCGAATCTAGAAAAAGAATTAATATCTTGTACTTCTGTTGTATCAATTAACATTTTAACGATCAACTTCCCCCATAATGATATCTATGCTACCTAGTATTGTCATAATATCAGCCAATTTCATTCTTTTAACTAACTGAGGAAGAATTTGCAAATTGATAAAACCCGGCGGGCGAATTTTCCATCTCCAAGGAAAACCACTCTGATCCCCTATCAAAAAAATTCCCAATTCTCCCTTTGGGGCTTCAACTCTCACATAGAGTTCTTGTTTAGGCAATTCAAATGTAGGAGAAGGTTTTTTACTAATAAATCGATAGTCAAAATCATTCCATTCTGGATTCCTTTCTCTATCAAAGTATCGAATTTCTAAATTCTCATATGGCCCCCCCGGAATTCCTTCTAGAGCCTGTTGAATAATTTTTATGGATTCTGTCATTTCACCAATTCGGACTATATAACGAGCTAATGAATCTCCTTCGTTTTGCCACTGTATTTCCCAATCAAATTCGTCGTAACATTCATAATGATCAACTTTACGAAGATCCCATTGTATTCCAGAAGCTCGTAGCATTGGTCCTGATAAACCCCAATTTATTACTTCTTCTCTACCAATAATGCCTACTCCTTCAACTCGTTCTAAAAAAATAGGATTTCGGGTAATAAGTTTTTGATATTCAGTAACCCCTATTAAAAAATAATCGCAAAAATCTAAACATTTATCTATCCAGCCGTGAGGTAAATCAGCCGCTACTCCTCCGATACGAAAATAATTATGCATCATTCTCATACCGGTGGCAGCTTCAAATAGATCATATACTAATTCTCTTTCTCTGAAAATATAGAAGAAAGGAGTTTGCGCCCCAATATCTGCCATAAAAGGACCGAGCCATAACAGATGAGAAGCTATACGACTCAACTCCAACATAATTGCTCTGATATAGCTGGCTCTTTTAGGCACTTGGATATTTCCCAACAACTCCGGTCCATTTACCGTTATTGCTTCTGTGAACATAGTAGCTAAATAATCCCAACGTGTTACATAAGGCAGATATTGTATAATTGTTCGGTTTTCCGCAATTTTTTCCATTCCGCGATGTAAATAGCCTAATATTGGTTCACAGTCAATAACATCTTCACCATCGAGAGTAACGATGAGTCGAAGAACACCATGCATTGATGGGTGGTGGGGACCCATATTTACTATCATGAGGTCTTTTCTTGTAGCTTGTCTATTCATAAGCTTTTCTTTTTCCTCGATTCATTCTTTCATAAATTACTGAAAAGCGAAAATAAGTTCATTAAAATAAAAGCCAAGATCTAATAAATCAAATAATTCAATAATTAAAAACGTCTCCTCAAATTAGCGCTTTTTTGATTCCCGAATATCTAACTGAGTAATTAATTCTTTATAACGTATTGTATTTTTCTTTGACAAATAAGACAGCATCCTTTGGCGTTTTCCCAAAATTTTACGGAGGCCTCTTTGAGATAAATAGTCTTTTCTGTGCAATTCCAAATGTGAAGAAAGTTTGCGTATTCTATTAGTGAGGTTTAGTATTTGAAATGCAACAGACCCCCTGTTTTCTTCTTTTTCTTTGTGTGAAATAACCGAAATGAATGACTTTTGTACCATAAAATGAAATATTTCCCCCCACCGGCCTTTATTGTTATATATTTTTATTGATCAATAATAATAATTATACTCATTTTTTTTTTTTGGCATAGACAATACAATAATCTGAATTTTCTTAATAAATCCCAATTTGAAAATTGGATTCAAGTAGATAAATAAAAAGAGAGAGTTGTCTGCACCCACAAAAGATAAAAAATTATACCTAAAGTTTAACAATAAACTAAGACGATTTTTGCATCATTTCTATATATTGATATGTCATTGAATTATTATCATGTATCATAATGGAAAACAATACATGTGTGCATCTCTTTGTCTTCATATACGCAATACAGTACGGTAAATAAAATTAATCTGTATTTAACTTTTTTTCAGTACATGGTTCAGTTTATTTTTTAATTACGGATACATATGTACCCTTACCATACTGAACCGACTGCCATTATTGGTATCAAACCAATAGCGATTCATACAAGCGAAATCTTCTAATCGATAATTAGGCCAAAGAAAGAACTTTAATTTAATTAGTGTATTTTGATTTATTTGACTTTTATTCAAAACAGGACTCCTTAACTTATTTTCATTACAAAAAAATGCATTGCTAGGGATACCATTTCTATTTCTAGAATTGAAACAAATTAGAATTCTCAATTCTTTACGACGTCTAAGGGATAAAATACTTTCAGGAACAAACAAATCATAATAATTTTTGTCTCTATTTTCAGTCATCTTTTGATGTTTTGGAATAAATTCATCAGAATTCTTCGTATCAACATGGTTTTTTTTGCGGTACCTTTGATTAATTGTGTGCTTACTCTTATGAATCAACGAGATACCTATAGTTTGATACATAATAAATTGTCCTTCATTTTTTATAGACAGACGAACTGGTTCGATAAGTAATATTCCCTTTTTAATCAATTCTGTAAGAGTGAAATTTTTCTGAATCATTATAAGATCCAGATTTATTTCTCCCCTTTGAATAGAGGCTATAGTAATTTCTCTTAGATTTATCGGTCTAAGCAGGGAACAATATATTTTGATGTTATCGATCATCTTTTTATTTAAAGAATCATCCCATCTCAATTGAAAAAGAAAATATCTTTTTAGTAAGAAATCAAACTCCGTTTCCATGTTGGTCCTGGATTGTTTTTTATTTTTTTTCATCTTTGATATCGCATAATTTTCTTCAATATCTTTTTCTTGGTTTGAGAGATTTGATTCAAAATCTTTTTTGATTGCGCATTCTTTTTCTCCTTGATTTTGTTTTTCTAATTCAAGATATCTTTTTTCATTTGAAAATATTGATATAAAAATATCTCTTTTTTTCTTTCCTGTATTTTTTTTATTTTCACTGTCATTTTCATTTACATTAAAATTTAAAAGGAGAAATTTGATTGGTATGTACCATGGTTTAGTCTTATACGAAGTATAAAGTATCAAAAATTCTGGGAAAAACCAAAGTTCGAGATTCGATATGGGACAACTTAATATTTCTTCATTCATTCTCATCCAATCAAAAAGTTTTTTTTTTTTATTGGATGAATTTATTTCTTGATTTTTATAAATCGTGGGATAAAAAAGACCTTTTTTGTCGATGTTATCAATTATTTTATAATTATTAGTCCTAGTCTTAGTATATTTAGTTTTATTACTGTTGGTGTCAGTATCCATATTTATCCAGTCCCTAATATCCATTTTATTTCTGAGACAAAAATTGATAATTATCCAATCCAAATTTTTTCTATCCGGATTGGTCTTTCTATTTATAGTATTATCTTTTACTAGATAATTATTGATAGGGATACCTACCAGCATATTAAAAAATTTTCGTTTATGTTCGTTGTAATTATAAAAAATCTCTTGGTTATGATTTATTTGTAATGGTAATTTATAAATAGATGAGTTTTTCTTATCTTCATAATTAATAAAATTATATGATAAAAGATCATATCTATATTGTTTTTTAACATTTTTTTTTTCGGAGTTAATTAATGGGTTTTCTTCATCTGAATCCCATTTGTTTAAATGGTTAGTTTGAGCTATAGCGTGTTGCTTTACTATATTTCTACTTTTTTGTAGTCCTAACCTAGACTGAAGTAAATTATTTTGATAATAATCCTTTAACCAATTTTTCCATTGATTTATTTCAGAATTTGGGGGTTTATTATGTCTCAATTTGAAATTAAATATTTTTTGTGTTCCACGGAAATAATCTTTTATTTCATTCTTAAGAAAAAGAAATGTCCCATTATATTGAAAGACAGATCTTAATCTTAACTTATATAAATTCAAAAAGTTAAAAACCGGGGTTTGCGATAATTTGTAAAAGACATATGCTTGTGACAAATAAGATAAGTCGCAAAAAGTTTGTAAGTTTTTATTATTAATATTATAAAGTGAATCTTTTATAGTCGAAATAAACTGCGTTATATTTTGATTTGTTTTATCAATTTTCTCTTGATTTGTTTCATTATTGTAAATATAGTTATTATAGGAGCTGTATTTATTAACAATTTTTTTTGTTGATTCGAAAAAATAAAAAAAAAGTTGTGCATTTATTCTAGGAATATTACTGATAAATAAAAAGATATTTATATATATTCTTTCAATGAAAAATCTTATAAAATAATTTGATTTACGTATTAGTCGAACATTTCTTCTTTTTAATATCCGCAAAATCTTTTTTGTTGATTCCACTCTTTTATCATGAAAACTCATTTTGTTCATTTTGTTAAAACTACTATTTATATGTGGTCTTATAAATTCTTTTTTGTTGTCTTTTGAAATTTTTTGTATTTGATTTAAGATTGTGTTTGTTCTATCAGTTAGATCTTGTATCTTTTTTTTTGTTACTGAAAAAGTTATCCAATTTGTAGATTGAATGTTAATGGACGGTTCATTAATTATTTCATTATCGATTATCAAATTTTTTTCTTTTTTGTTTTCACTCAATTCATATAGTTCCCTTTCTCTTAATCCAATTAGTAGACTTGGATTCATTTTTGAGAGTTCTTTTATTATTTTTTTTAGAAATAGAATATTTGTAATAACCCATTTTCTTCTTTCTTTTGAGACATTTAGAAAAAATTTTGTTCTTTCTTTTAAAATTATTAGAATTCTAAACCACTTCTTTTTGAAGTTTAGAAGTTTTTTTTTGAGTTCTTTAAAAATGGGTTCAAAAAAGGAAAGTTGTTTTCTGGGAGAACCAAAAGGAAGTTCAGTTTCCATTCCCCAAACTGTTAAAAAACAAAAATCATTTTGTTGTTCTTTTTTTTTCATTGGATCGTTAGAATTGTTTCGTGGTTTTCGTAGCTTAAGCTTAGATTTGTGCCAAGGTTTCAGACGAAAAGGAAATAAGATCTTTATTTGAATACCGTCTATTAACCAGTTTTTCGGAAATTCTTTTTCTGCTAATTGAACGCCGTTATAAGTACAGTTAACATGCACTTCTCTCTTCCAATCCTTTAAATCCTCCGACCATTCAGGAGATTGAAATAATAGTATACGACCAATATTTTTAACTATTATCAATGAGGGTAATATAATATATTTTCTCAGAATCGATTGGGTTACTAATACAAAACCTCTTATTACTTGAGCAATTACAATGCTATCCCAGGTTTCTGCTATTTCTATACGTGCATTTTCCCTTCTTTTTTTTTCTTCCTCTTCTTTTTTATTTTTAGTATGTTCTTTTCCTTTTTTCTCTCTATAGTCTGAACTTTTAAATTCTGACTTTTTCCATAGCCAATTTTGAAATTTTTTTTTTATCAGCTCCAAAATATCAAAAGAAAAATAAACGTCTTTATCAATTCTATCCAAAAAGAGAAGGGAATGTACGTTTGCTTGAAAGGTTTTCCAAATAATTGTTTTACGCCTTTGAGCGCGCATTGAGCCTGTAATTATGTCTCGACGAAAATCCGATTGTTGTGAATAACGTAGCAAAACAATGTTGCCTGTTTCATCATTATTATTAGTATCTTGGAAATTACTATAACCATTGGTTTTTTCGATGTCATGATTAAAAATCACTATACGTTTGCATTTTCTTGAACGAATCTGAGAATCCGTTCCTAAAGCTTCTTCGTTTTCTCCCTCCTCTTGTTCCAAATCGTCGATTAATTTGTATGACCATTGCGGAACTTTTTTTCTTATTTCTTTTACCCCAAGAGCTTGGTTTCTAATCACTTTATTTTTAGGATCAGTTAGAAATCTTTCAAATAGAAATTTGATTTTTCTTTCTTGCCCTTCTAAATTAATTTTTACTTGTTTTTGTTCAGGAAGTAAATCAAATTTTTTAAAATTTAAACTTGATGTTAGTTTTCCATTAAATTCATTGATTAAGTTCAAGAAAAAACTCATTTCTCTTGATAATAATTTTTTATCAATTGTATCAAATGGTTTTTTTTTTTTTTCAAATTCTAAATAATTAATAATAAGAAAGATACCATGGATTTTATTTATCCTCTCTCTTTGTATGTAATTTTGTATGGAAATTTTATCTTTGATTGAAGGAGAAGAACTTTTTTTAATTTGTCCACGGTAGGCCCCATTCAAGAAAGGATCATATATTTGAGGTAAGTATTTTTTTTTCGTATTATCATAACACAATCTAGTTCTTTTTTCTAGTACATCCAAAATAAGGGATTTACTATTTATAGTTTTGTCAAGAGCCTTAATTATATTTATAAATTTGTTGTTTAGGTTTTTCCTTTTTTGTTCATTAATAAACCCCCAATTATTAGCTAATTCATCAGAAGAGAGTTTATCTGTTGTGAACATAGACATCTTTCTTTGTATCATTTCGAAAAAGGTTGACAAACTAGGTGGATATGTAAAAGATATCCTTTTTTTTCCATCGCTTTGACATGTATGAAAAAAATATTGTGACATCTCATTTTTTACAGCATTTTCAAATCTATTGTTTTTGATATACCGAAATGGACGATTCCATCGTTTATAGTCGAAAAGAATAGTCACAAGAGGTTTTTCAAACCAGAGAAGTTCTTTTTTTTCTTTAAAAATTTCTAACTTCGAATTTTCTTGATTCCGATCCATATCCAGATAATAAGTTTCATAAAC